AATGATGCATTACATTAATTATATTCATAAAATTTTTTCTAAAATAAGAAAAATCTCAAAATATTTAATTCTATTTTTTTCTTATTTCTTATTATTTTTTTCTTATTTCTTATTAATTTAATAAAAAAATAAAGTAAAAGCGGGTAGCGGGAATCGAACCCGCATCGTTAGCTTGGAAGGCTAGGGGTTATAGTCGACGTTGATTCATCATTTTTAACGTCTCTAATTCAAAACTGAACGTGAAACTTTGGTTTCATTCGGCTCCTTTATGGAAGATGTATAAATTCCTATATTAAGACATGAACGAAAAAAAAATTCCACCCATAACATCTATGTCAGCTTTTCTGTCTGAATGTATTCAGAACAACCCGCTTTCTAGACGATCCCTATAGAAAAGAGGGGGATTATATTATAACAACCTTTCTAGTTACTTCGTTCTCTATTTCTATGTGAGAGAATCCTTAGGAAAAGCATTTTGTTTCTACCGAGCTAAAACAATTTGTCGATGTCTCTAGTAAACCAAAGTCATTGTTTAATAGCCATTTTGCTTCAATTTCCGTAATACAAATTCCAAATTAAAGATTTAGTTACGATTAGAAAGCCACTTTCTATCTTTATCCATGGATCCTTTACTCATACTTATTGAATTAGAAGTATTGATCTAATTAAAAAAAAAAATTATGTTTCGTAATCTCATAATCCAATTTTTCAATTTTTAATTGATTCTTGGATACAAATCACGAGAATGTATATTCTTCCTCGAATTTTTCATTGCGAGGTAAAGGATTAAATCCTTTTAAGAAATAAAGTTTTTGGTCGGAATGAAATATTAATCAAACCGAAAGACCCCTTAACTATATAAAGGATTATAGAACGAATCACACTTTTACCACTAAACTATACCCGCTACAATCCGATTATTGTATATAAATGAACCTTTTGTCGAACAAGAAAATGGGTCGTAATAAAAAGTGAAAAGAGTAAAAAGAAAGGATAGGATCATAAAATAATCATGAAAATTAGAGCGTTTACGTGTTGTATCAGAGAACCCAATGAGATTCGGAAAAGAGAATTCATTAAATTTCAATAACTAAAACTAAATAACAAGTGTTTTTTTGCCGGAGGTTTTTGACCTAGACGTCTCGACAAAACTACTTAAGCCATAACATACATGAAAATGTATTGTGCAAGAATCCACAGTTCCCTTTTTGTTATTTATTTACTTTACTAATTTACTAAAATAAAAGGAATAAAGAAAATAAAGAATAAATATAAAAAATTAAGATAAGAAACGACACTTTGATTCGATATCATTTGATTCTATATCATAGAAATCAAATGAGTTTTTATTTTTCCAATCGTAATAACAAGCAAGTATTTTAGTTTTCAAATAAAAAAAAAATTATTTATGATTCGTTGGAACAATAAATGGCGGGCCCGGCCTGGTCAGTACTTAGCCGGGCCGTGGAACTAAAAAGCACTCTCGGATGAAAAAAAATATTATGAAGGGCTCTTTCAATCCTTATTTTTTATAATGTAACATAGTATTATCCTTTTTCAATTGGGAGGAGAGATGGCTGAGTGGACTAAAGCGTCGGATTGCTAATCCGTTGTACGAGTTTTTCGTACCGAGGGTTCGAATCCCTCTCTTTCCGTTTTTGTTGATGACTTGGTATTTTCTTTCGAATTTTTCGCGAGCTCTTTTTATTTTTAATAGTTAAAAATGTGTAATAGATAAAATCCTACTAAGAACATTTTAAAATCAAGCAAGGAAAACCTTATCTTTTATTCTTCACGTCCAGGATTACGTCCTGGATCATTAGACAGGAATCCGAAAATAAAGAGAGAAACAAAGAATATCACTACCGTGTAAACAAATAGTTTGAGAGTAAGCATTACATAATCTCCAAGATTTTTTTTAGTAAAAAAGAGAATAGATTCTCCGTTTTTATACCGCATACCCTACTATTTTGATTTTTTATTTTGACACCAAGAAATAAAGTGGGGTGATCCAGATTTTTCGCGGTTGTACAAGAATTTCAATATTTGAATTGAGGGTGTAAGACTTATCTGATCTTATCAATTCTTTTCTTTGAATTTTTTTTTTTTCAATAAATCATGAATTTGTCTAGACATTATTAAATTAAAGATATCATCGAAAACTTACAGCAGCTTGCCAAACAAAGGCTAAGAGAAAAAAAAACAGGGGTATTACTGGCATAACATCTACGATTGGATTTAAAAAAGCGTAGGCCTCGGGCAATTTGGCGACGAAAAAACTACTTGAATAAAGAGCAGAATTAAGACAGATACAGATCAAACTAAATATATTAAGCATAACAAACATTTTGTTCTTGAGGATAATTGTATTTTATTTATTTTGATTGAGTTATTAATAAATTGAGTTTTTTATTATTTTATTATTATAAATATGTTATTATTCATAGAAAAGAAAAATGAATAAAAAGAAAATAAGATAGACCAAAAAACTTTCTTTGATTTGAACTCACCCAATCAAAAATCTTTCAATTCTCAAATCAAAAGAGAATAGAATAAACCATACTTTCATACAATATCTTAATTGAATTATATGTAATGATCAATAAATTCTGTTTAATTCTACGTCTACATGTATAAAAATTCTAGTAATCTATTTTATAGATAATAGATATTTAGACTTGAGTTGACGAACAACCAGTACCAATATTAGTGTTTATTAGTGTCGACTAGAAATGGGGCGTGGCCAAGTGGTAAGGCAACGGGTTTTGGTCCCGCTATTCGGAGGTTCGAATCCTTCCGTCCCAGAACATAACTGACCCACGATCATTTTATTAATCTATAATTTTATTAATCTATAATAAAAAATAAAATATATATCTATATCATAATCTATATCATAATAAAATATATCAAAATAAAGATTGTCTTTTCGACCAGTCTTCCGTTTAGGAGTATAATATTGTTATAGAATGCGATTCTTAATTTCTTTTTTTTTTTTTTTTTTTTATTAATCATATCTTTTTCACAAATTTAATCGAGTTCAAATAACACGCATATGAAACGAAATTTGGATTTGTTAAATATTACAGATTTTACAATATGAAATATGAAAAAATAACAACCTAAATCTTCAATCTTTCCTTACATCAGTCTTTTTTTTTTTATTAATCATTGATGGTTTAATCCAATATGGATTTATCTTTCTCTTAATGATGATAAAAAGCGAATGGTACTTACTGTAAAACCTTATGCAAATAATGATTATTAGGGTAGGAAACTATTCAATCAATTAAATCTTTTTAATGATTTCTTATGAGTTCTTGGTATTCTAAGAAGTGTGAAATTGTTGAATTTATCCTATCACGTTACTTGAAGATAGAGATTCAAAATAACTTGTTTATTCGTGTTTATTTATTCATGTTATGTTAGTTATAATTAAAAAAATAATTATAAACAATGGGGTTAAATTGATTGAATTCTTGTTGAGACTTCGTCATACATTATCCATTCTTCATATAGAAGAAAAAAGTATAGATTATTATGTACCGACCGAACCGATGATTATTCACGATTCCATAATTGAATCAATTACATACTGGTTCCAAACTGAAGGAATGTTATGGTAAAACTTCGTTTAAAACGATGTGGCAGAAAGCAACGTGCGACTTGAAGGACATGATCAGCTGTGGATTCTTACATCCACCACTTTTTTATATTATATAGGAACGAAAGTGCTCTTGGCTCGACATCATTTGTTCTGTTCCACTGGAACCCTCATTTTTGAGAGTGTTGCCATGTAAATAGTACACGATGGAGCTCGAGTAGAACGTATTGATTAATTTCTCAAGGGCAAGAATCTAAGGTTAGTATCGATCAATAAATTGGAACAACTTCGTAAGTCTATTTTAGATATATAAATCTAAAGGATCCAATTCGATAAAATTTAAAAGTTAATTTTGTTGGAATTGGTAAAACTCTTTTGATCAAATCAAAAGTAAAGTGTATTACGTAGGAATCAACCATTCATACGATTCTTTGATAGAAAGAAATCACAAAAAATGGTATGTTGCTGCCGTTTTGAAACGATTTAAAGATCACCGAAGTAATGTCTAAACCCAATGATTCAAGGCAAAGATAAAGATCCTGGAACAAGGAAATACCGTTTTCAATTGTCTCAACAACCAGATCATATTTAAGAATCAAAATAGATTCTAAAGGAGACAGACAAAAAGGGTTAGAGACCACTCAATAAATTTAATACCTAAAAGGTTTCTTTTGAGTTATTTGAGAGTTATTCAACTTGAGTTATGAGGATACAAATCTTTTTTTTTTGGGGGGGGGGGGGAAGACTAAGAAAAAGTATTTAAACTAAAATCAATAATATAATGAATTTGATGATTTTATGGATCTATTTGATATTATGATTCTATACATAGACATAATTTAGAATTTTCTCGAGCCGTACGAGGAGAAAACTTCTTATACGTTTCTAGGGGGGGGGGTATTGTTCATCTATCCCAATGAGCCATTTATCGAATCGTTGCAATTGATGTTCGATCCCGACGAGAGGGAAGAGATCTTCGTAAAGTGGGTTTTTATGACCCGATAAAGAATCAAATCTATTTAAATGTTCCGGCTATTCTATATTTCCTTGAAAAAGGTGCTCAACCTACAGGAACTGTTCATGATATTTCAAAAAGGGCGGGGGTTTTTACGGAACTTCGCCCTAATCAACAAATATAATTAAATTAATGAAATAAAAAAAATGTGGATGATTTGTATATAGCCTTGTATAACCTTTTTGTTTCTTTGCTATTTCCTCTTTTGTTCTATTTATATCATACTAAATTATATCTATATCATACTAAATTTATTATTGTTACTATAAAAGAGTGTCTTTTATAACGACAAAAATCTATTTCTATTTTATTGATATAAATTTTATTGATATATATAAAATAGATAGAAAAAGATTAAGTGAATAAATAAATGAAGTAATCGGGTCTATAAATATAAAATTTTGAGATTACTGTCAATGAGTTAAGGAACAAATAAAAAAACACAAAGGATTTCACTTGCTTATTTTAGTGATTAGTGAATAGTGAATAAACCTCATTTTTTACTTAATTTATTTTTCCACCAATATTGTATCAATGTTGTGTTGTATAGAAATATTCTATATAGTGCCAATCCAACACAAGTCCTTAGTTTTTTGTTTTCTTATTTTTTCTTATAATTCTAATTGTCTAATTGATTGGAATTGTTAGTTATATTTATAAATTGTTTTTTCTTTTGTATTCTTTTCTCAACATTCATATTGACAACAGTGTATCAAATAAATATAATCCGATCGTGGATAAAAGGATCCATTTATATCTCCGTCCCATAGCTTTTATTTCATTCAAATAATGGGTTCTTGTATTTTCTGTGATACAAGAAGTCTTTTTTTGATTAAGATTAAACTCAATAAAAATCTATATATACTATAGAATTAATGGATGACATAAGAGACAAGGAGCTATTTATAAATATTTTACTTTATCCCTATTTTTATCTGAGAATTTTTTCATCGGATCTGTTCATTTTTATTATGTTCAGAATCTAATCAATTAGAATTTTAAAAATTTTTGCTATTTTAATGTTTTGATTGGTTTGGATTGCGTTGTGCAATTCAATCTTTTTTTTATTGAGATTCCGATTGTATCTACACATTCTAATTATTTTATTTGGGTTGCTAACTCAACGGTAGAGTACTCGGCTTTTAAGTGCGGCTAGCATCTTTTACACATTTGTATGAAGCAAAAGATTCGTCCATACCATCGGTAGAGTTTGTAAGACCACGACTGATCCTGAAAGGAATGAATGGAAAAAGCAGCATGTCGTATCAATGGATAATTCTAAGAATATTTCATTCTTACCGAATAGGTCCAAAACCTTATTTAAATTGTTTGAATTCTTGTCGTGTAATAAAAAAAATGAATTTGGTCGAGTGAATAAATGGGTAGAGCCCTACTACGGTTCCAATTATAGGGAAACAAAAAGTAATGAGCTTCTGTTCTTAATTTTTGAATGATTACCCGATCTAATTAGACGTTAAAAATATATTAGTGCTTAATACGGGAAAAACTTTTCCCATGAGTGGATTATAAATTTCTTATGAGTCCTAATTATTAGCTATTACCCATTATGGGGTAGAGATAAATGTGTAGAAGAAGGCAGTATATTGATAAAGATTTTTCAAAATCAAAAGAGCGATTGGATTGAAAAAATAAAGGACTTCTAACCATCTTGTTACCCTAGAATGAACATAAATCAATTAGATGGAAAAAGAGAGGCTAGAGAGTCTGTTGATGAGTCTTACTTGTTCCGAGGTATTTTCTTACTATAATACCTTGTTTTGACTGTATCGTACTATGTATCATTTGATAACCCAATAAATCACCTATTTCTTTTCTTGTTCAAATAAAAAATGGAAGAATTTCAAGGATATTTAGAACTAGATAGATATCAGCAACATGACTTCCTATACCCACTTATCTTTCGGGAGTATATTTATGCACTTGCTCATGATCATGGTTTAAATAGATCGATTTTGTTGGATAATGTAGGTTATGACACTAAATATAGTTTACTAATTATAAAACGTTTAATTAGTCGAATGTATCAACAGAATCATTTGATAATTTCCGCTAATGATTCTAACCAAAATAAATTTTTTGGGTACAACAAAAATTTGTATTCTCAAATGATGTCGGAGGGATTTGCAGTCATTGTGGAAATTCCGTTTTCCCTACGATTAGTATCTTCCTTAGAGGCGACAGAAATCGTAAAATCTTATAATTTACGATCAATTCATTCAATATTTCCTTTTTTAGAGGACAAATTCCCACATTTAAATTATGTATCAGATGTACTAATACCCTACCCCATTCATCTGGAAATCTTGGTTCAAACCCTTCGCTATTGGGTGAAAGATCCCTCTTCTTTACATTTATTACGACTCTTTCTTCACGAGTATTCTAATTGGAATAGTCTTATTACTCCAAAAAAAATTATTTTTTCAAAAAGTAATCCACGATTATTCTTGCTCCTATATAATTCTCATGTATGTGAATACGAATCCATTTTACTTTTTCTTCGTAATCAATCTTCTCATTTACGATTAACCTCTTCTGGTATCTTTTTTGAGCGAATACATTTCTATGAAAAAAAAAAAGATCCTGTAGAAGAAGTCTTCGTTAATGATTTTCCGGCCGCCATCTTATGGTTCTTCAAGGATCCTTTTATGCATTATGTTAGATATCAAGGAAAATCTATTCTGTCTTCGAAGGATACCCCTCTTCTGATGAATAAGTGGAAATATTATCTTGTCAATTTATGGCAGTGTCATTCTTATGTGTGGTCTCAACCAGGAAGGATTTATATAAACCAATTATCCAAGCATTCCCTTGATTTTTTGGGTTATTTTTCAAGTATGCGACCAAACCTTTCGGTGGTACG